TTTGCCAACGATCCTATCATTGGAATAATTGGAAATAATGTATCAAGCTTCTTCATAGTATTATCCATTAATAATGAATTTTCTAACAATTGACTCCGTACCACTGAAATATTTGGTCGTATGCTTGAAAGATAACCCAAAAAATCAAAGGAATGCTTGGATAATTGGTTTATATGGATTCGTCTTGGTTGAGACCATACATAAAAATGACATTGCCAAAAATTGACAAGATAATATCTCCACTTATTTATCAGAAGAGGAGTATCTTTTGATACCAGAATCGATTTTCCTTGATAGCTAACATACTGTATAAAAGGATCCTTGAAGAACCATAAGGTGGCCGGAAATAAGACTTCTTCGACAGGATATTTTATTTTTTCATAAAAACGTATTCGCTCAAAAAAGATCCCAAAAGAGGTTAATCGTAAATGATTAGATTGGTTACGGAGAAAAAGTAAAATAGATTCGTATTCACATACATACGAATTGTATAGGAGCAAGAATAATCTTTGATTACTTTTTGCAAAAATGGATTTTGGGCGAGTAATAAGAGTATTCCAACTATAATACTCATTAAGAAAGAGCCGTAATAAATGCAAAGAAGAGGGATCTTTCACGTAGTAGCGAAGGGTTTGAACCAAGATTTCCAGATGGATGGGGTAGGGTATTAGTACATCTGATGCATAATTTAAATGTGGAAATTTATCCTCGAAAAAGGGAAATATTGAATGAATTGATCGTAAATTATAAGATTTTACGGTTTCTGTCTCCTCTAAGGAGGATACTAATCGTAGGGAAAACGGAATTTCCACAATGACTGCAAATCCCTCCGATATCATTTGAGAATACAAATTTTTTGGGTACCCAAAAAATTTATTTTGATTAGAATCATTAACGGAAATAATCAAATGATTCTGTTGATACATTCGACTAATTAAACGTTTTATAATTAGTAAACTGGATTTCTTGTCATAACCTACATTATCCAATAAAACGGATCTATTTAAACCACGATCATGAGCAAGGGCATAAATATACTCCCGAAAGATAAGTGGGTATAGTAAATGGTGTTGCTGAGATCTATATAATTCGAAATATCCTTGAAAGTCTTCCATTTAAAATTCAATTTTGAATCAGAAAAGAAATAGATGATTTATTGGGTTATCAAATGATACATAGTACGATACAGTTAAAACAAGGTATTTATAGTAAGAAAAAACTAGATACCTCGGAAACAAGTCAAACTCATCAACGGACTCTCTAGAACCTCCCCTTCCTTTCCAGATAATAGATTTATATTCATTTATAGCATAAGAAGATAGTTAGAAGCCCTTTATTTTATCAATCCAATCGCTCTTTTGATTTTGAAAAAAGAAATCTCTTTATCAATATACTACCTTCTTCTACACATTTATCTCTACCCCATAAAGGGGAATAGCTAATAGTTAGGACTCATAAGAAATTTCTAATCCACTCATCGGAAAAGCTTTTCCCGCATTAGGCACTAATATATTTTTAACATCTAATTAGATGGGGGAATCATTCAAAAATTAAGAACAGAAGCTCGTTACTTTGTTATTTCCCTAGAATTGGAACCTCTAATAAGGCTCTACCCATTTATTCACTCGACCCCCTCCAAAAAAAAATTCTTTTTTTAATTGAATTGAAACAATTGAACTAAGATTTTGGACCTATTCAAAAAGAAAGAATGAAATATTCTCAGAATTATCCATTGCTACGACATGCTGCTTTTTCCATTGATTCTTTTCAGGATCAGTCGTGGTCTTACAAACTCTACCGATGGTATGGACGAATCTGTTTCTTCATACAAATGTGTAAAAGATGCTAGCCGCACTTAAAAGCCGAGTACTCTACCGTTGAGTTAGCAACCCAAATAAACAAATTAGAATGTGTAGATACAATCAGAATCCCAATAAATAACGAAATTGAATGGCACAACATAATCAAACCATTAAAAAAACAATGAAAAAAAACTCTAACCCGCTCTAAACATAATAAAAATGAACAAATCCGACGAAAATATAAAAATTCTCAAATAAAAGATAAAATAAAGTCAAAGATTTTCCAATATTTATAGACCGCCTCCTGGCTCTCTTCTCTTATATTATATTATCCATTAATTTAGTATATATCGAGTTTGATTGATTTAAATCTTAATCAAAAAAGACTTCCTGTATGACAGAAAATCTAAGAAGATTATTTGAATGAAATAAAATCTATGGAACAGGGATAAATGGATCCGTTTATCCACGATCGGATTATATTTATTTGATACACTGTTGTCAATATTAATATTGACAAAAGCGTAAGCATACAAAAGATAAAACAAGTTCTAAATAGAACTAACAATTTTGATTTCAATCAATTAAAATTAAATAATTTGATTAATTTTAATTGAAATATAAAAAAACGAAAGACTTGTGTTGGATTGGCACTACACTATCACTATATAGAATATATAGTGAAAGACTTAATTAAGGAAGACGGGGGAGAAGTAGAAAAAAACGAAGTTTATTCAATAACTAAAACTAAAATAATCAGGTTTAGTCCTTTGTTTTTTTTTGTTCAAAGAGTTCCAACGAAAATCATCCCATCGGGGGTAATGTCAAATTTTTATGTCTATAGAACACATTACTTCTACGTCTATATCATTTCTTATTTATTAACTTGATCTTTTTTTCTATTTTATTTCATTAATTGAATTTTGTTTGTTGATTAACGCTGAAGTTCCGTAAAAACTCCCGCCTTTTTTAAAATATCATGAACAGTTCCCGTAGGTTGAGCGCCTTTTTCAAGGAAGTATAGAATAGCAGGAACATTTAAAAAAATTTGATTGGTTATCGGATCATAAAAACCCACTTTCCGAAGATCTCTTCCCTCTCGTCGGGATCGAACATCAATTGCAACGATTCGATAAATGGCTCATTGGGATAGATGAACAATACCCCCCCTAGAAACGTATAAGAGGTTTTCCCCTCGTACGGCTCGAGAAAATTCTAAATTATGTCTATGTATAGAATTACAATATCAAATATATCCATCAAATCATCAAATTAATTAGACTATTGATTTTAGCCCTTTTTTTCTTATTCTTACCCAACAAAAAAATTAGTCATATTTGCACCCTCATAACTCAAGTTGGATAACTCTGAAATAACGCAAAAGAGAAACCCTTTATTTTATTTTAGATACTGCATCTATTGAGCGGTCTCTAACCCTTTAATTGCCTGTCTTCTTTAAGAATCCATTTTGATTCTTCATTCTGATCCAGTTGTTCAGACAATTGAAAATGGTATTTCCTTGTTCCAGGATCTTTGCCTTGAATCATTGGGTTTAGACATTACTTCGGTGATCTTTAAATCTTTCAAAATGGCAGCAACATACCATTTTTTGTGATTTCTTTATGTCAAAGAATCATACGAATGTTTGATTCCTGCGTAATACACTTTTTGATTTGATCGAAAGAGTTTTACCGATTTCAACAAATCTTCCCTTTGAATTGGAAATTTTCTCGAACGGGCTCCTTTTAATTTATGTATCAAAATATACTTACGAAGTTGTTCCAATTTGTTGATTGATACTAACCCTAGATTCTTGCCTCTGAAAAATAAAAAAATACTTTCTACTCGAGCTCCATCCTATACTATATTCTATCACCCCCCCCCAAAAAAAAAAAGGAGGTTACAGCGGATATAGAACAAATGATGTCGAGCCAAGAGCACTTTCATTCCTATAATAAATATATATAAAAGTGGTGGATGTAAGACTCCACAGCGGATCATGTCCTTCAAGTCGCACGTTGCTTTCTACCACATCGTTTTAAACGAAGTTTTACCATAACATTCCTTCAGTTTGGAACCCATATGTAATTGATTCAATTATGAAATCATGAATAATCATTGGTTCGGTTGGTACATAGTAATCTATACCTTTTTCTTCTATATGAAAAAAGGAGAGTCTCAGCAAGAATAAGAATAAATCAATTTAACCCCTTTTTTTTAGATTAATAGAATTTAATCTTGGAAATTCTATAAAATAAAAATAGAACTCCTTTTTTTATAAATTATTTTGATTCTTTTATTTATATCATTCTAAATTTGAAACTCTTTTTCTATTTTTCTATTATTGGAAAAATCAAATTAGTTAACTAAATTATAACTGATATAACAGGAATAAATAAATATAATACGAACAAGTTATTTTGAATCTGTATCTTCAAGTAAGATAATAGTGATAGAATAAATTCAACAATTTCACACTTCTTCAAGTACCAAGAACTTATACTTCTAGCGGTTCATTACAAAGATTTAATTGATTGAAAAATCTCCTATCCGATATAATTATTTTCATTTTGCAAAACATAAAGTTTTACAGCAAGGACCTTTTGTTTTTTATCATCCGTTTATCATTAGTAAGAGAGAGATAAATTCATATTGGAATAAGAATAAACAGTATGTGATTAAAAAAAGATAGATAAAAAACACTGATGTAAGACAAGATTGAAATTTTATGTTGTTATTTTTTCATATTTATACTGTAAAATCATTGTTATTTAACGAATTGCAACTGAATTCAATTTCCCATTTCATATGCGTGTTATTTGAACTCAAACAAATTTGTGCAAAAGATATGATTCCGCCAATTATTAAAAAATAATAATCAGATTCTATACTAGATTATATACTAATATTCTATTTAGTAATCTTAATACAGATTATCTTAATACGGAAGGCTGTTCTAAAAAGCAATCTTTATATATATATAAATATAATATTTTATTATGATATATATTTTATATATATATATAATAATATATTGATATTATTATGTTAATATAATGATTATATAATAATATATATACATATATACTGGGTATACTCTGGGACGGAAGGATTCGAACCTCCGAATAGCGGGACCAAAACCCGTTGCCTTACCACTTGGCCACGCCCCATTTATTTCTATTCGATACTAATAAATAAACACTAATATTGGTACGGGTTATTCGTCAACTCCAGTCTAAATATCTATTTTTTATAAAATGGATTACTAGAATTTTTCTACATGGAAACTATACACGTAGACATAGAATTAAACTGAATTTATTGATCATTACATATAATTCAATTAAGATATTGTACGAAAGTATTATTTATTCTATTCTCTTTTGATTTGAGATATAGAAGAATTTTTGATTGGGTGAATTCAAATAAAATAAAGTTTTTTCGTCTATCTTATTTTATTTTTATTCATTTTTTTCTTCTATCAATAATAACATATCTATAATAATAAAAAACTCAATTAAATTTATTAACAACTCAATCAAAATAAATACAATTATCCCCAAAAACAAAATGTTTGTTATGCTTAATATTTTTAGTTTGATCTGTATCTACCTTAATTCTGCTCTTTATTCCAGTAGTTTTTTCGTTGGCAAATTGCCCGAAGCCTACGCTTTTTTGAATCCAATAGTCGATGTTATGCCAGTGATACCCCTGTTCTTTTTTCTCTTAGCCTTTGTTTGGCAAGCTGCTGTAAGTTTTCGATGATATTTTTAATTTTAATAAAGTCCCAGACAAATTCATGATTTATTCGAAAAAAAAAATCGGGTATGTAGTATAGTAGTATAAAAGTGGAGAATCTATTCTCTTTTTTCCTAAAAAAATCTTGGAGATTGTGTAATGCTTACTCTCAAACTATTTGTTTACACGGTAGTGATATTCTTTGTTTCTCTCTTTATCTTCGGATTCCTGTCTAATGATCCAGGACGTAATCCTGGACGTGAAGAATAAAAAATAAGGTTTTCTTTGCTTGATTTTAAACTGTTATTTAGTAAGATTTTATCTATTCCACTAATTATTTTTTTATTACTAGTAATAAAAAAATAGCTCTCGATAAATTCGAAAAAAAAAAATACTAAGTCATCAACGAAAACGGAAAGAGAGGGATTCGAACCCTCGGTACGAAAAACTCGTACAACGGATTAGCAATCCGACGCTTTAGTCCACTCAGCCATCTCTCCTCCCAATTGAAAAAGGATAATACTATGTTACATTATAAAAAATAAGGCTTGAAAACGCCCGTCATAGTATATACTCTTATTTTTTAATTTCGTCCGAAGGGGCTTTTTAGTTCCACGGCCCGGCCTGGTCAGTCCTTAGCCGGGCCCGCCCTTTTGTTCCAACAAATCATATTCCAACAAATCACAAATCAAAAGATTTAGAAAATTGAAAAAAAAAAATAATAAATAAAAAAATATCAATATCTATGATATAGAATCAAATGGTAGAGAATCAACGTGCTATTTCTTTCTTAGTTAGTCCTTTTATTCCGGTTTAAATAAGAAAAAAGGAACTCTCGTTTCTTACCACAATCTATTTTTGTGTTATGGATTAAGTTCGAGACAAAAACCTCGGGCAAAAAAGCACTTGTTATTTAGTTATTAAAATGAATACTCGTTTCCAAATCTCATTAGGTCCTCTGATACAAATACAAAAGGTAAACGCTCTAGTTTTCATAATTTTTTTCTGATGTTTTGTTTTGGTTTTGTGATTAAGGTCGACAAAAGGTCCATTTAGATACAATAATCTGATTGTAGCGGGTATAGTTTAGTGGTAAAAGTGTGATTCGTTCTTTAATCCTTTATATAGTTAAAGGGTCTTTCGGTTTGATTAATATTCATTCCGAACAAAAACTTTAGTTCTTAAAAGGATTGAATCCTTTCCCTCTCAATGAAAAATTCGAGGAATAATATAAATTCTCGTGATTTTTATCCACGAATCAATTTTAAATTGAAAAATTGGATTATAAGATTACGAAACATAATTTTTTTATTGGATCAATACTTCCAATTGAATGAGTATAAGTAAAGGACCCATGGATAAAGATAAAACGCGTATTTCTAATCGTAACTAAATCTTCAATTTTTCATTTCTGTAGGGGAAATTGAAGCAAAACAGCTATTAAACAATGTCTTTGGTTTATTAAAGACATCGATAAATTGTTTTAGCTCGGTGGAAACAAAATGCTTTTCCTAAGGATTCTTTCAAATAGAAGTAGAGAACGAAGTAACTAGAAAGATTGTTAGAATATAACACCCCTTTCTATAGGGATCGTCTAGAAAGCGGGTTGTTCTGAATAGATTCAGACATAAAAGCTGACATAGACGTTATGGGTCAGATTTTTTATTTCGTTCATATCTGAATCTGGGAATTTATCCACCTTCCATAAAGGAGCTGAATGAAACCAAAGTTTCACGTTCAGTTTTGAATTAGAGACGTTAAAAATTATGAATCAACGTCGACTATAACCCCTAGCCTTCCAAGCTAACGATGCGGGTTCGATTCCCGCTACCCGCTTTGACTTTATTTTACTTTTTTTACTTTATCGTTATAATTTTTAATATTTTTAATATTTAAATAAAATTAAATAAAATAAGGTTGAATGAATCGAATTAATGTAATACATCATTGACTTGAATAC